CCTCTAAACTCGGGAAAGATGTCTTTTCCTTTCCCTATGGTCAATCTGTTTCACACCTTAGCACAAGCGCTAAGCGATAATAAGACCTTCTATCCAGCAAGAAAACGGAGGAGCAAACAGATGATGCTACTTGAAGTACGCCTCATCCGCCCAACGTTGAAGTTGCCAATGCCCTTACGTAATAGGGCGCATCAATTGGCACGGTTCAAAGAGCGAGACCGAAACAAGCAAACTACCTAGCACGTCCTATTGCCGTAGCGAGCCGAGCTGCTTACTACGAAACACTCGCAAACGGCTTCAGTAGCTTATCCAGTAAGGCAACTAGCAGTTTTCATGAACATTCGATTGGGAAGTTGGGGTAGCGCGGAAACAACCTGACGCTCTAGGCACGTCAAGCGCTAACCTGATGAAGAGTCATGAAACAAGCAACAGCTTTCGCGCTAAGGTGCTCATCTACTGCACTCCGGCGCGTAGTGGGAGCGGACTAGCCATCAGACGAGATCACCACTTCTCTCAGTAATGGACTTCCTTGAATTCTTCCTTAGCCGATTCTGGGAAGAAAGTCCTACTTCTCCTCTTCTGCTTCAGCTGATGCTTCTGCGGATGTTTCTTCGGATGCTGATGCGGATGTGTCTGCTTTATCATACTTTGGAAGTGAAATTGAATTCCTTTGGGGCATTGCATCAATAAAGGGAAGGCTTATGGTCGTTAAGGGGGTGGGGAAGGAAAGTAAGCCCACCTCTAAAGTGACGTAGACCCGGTCCCTAACGAAACTCAACTTGAGCAATAAAGTTCCGTTCGTTCGGTATACCATTGATCCCTTTGGGAAGGTGAAAGTGGAATCATACCCCATCGAAGAATAGCCCTTCGTGACTCTCCCCGCTTAGTTAATTAGTTAAAAGGGCCCTGGAATTAATTGAATTGGACAATTCCTAATAAGCGCTATAGCTCGAGCTAGAGCTTCTTCTCCTGTATGTGGTAGTATCCGCTGCTTGAGCTTAGGTATTCTTTCGCGCAATTGCGTGAAGCATCTCGCTATGCTACCTACACCTTCCTTTGGGCGAGGTCAGATCTAGAGAGGAAAGGACTCAAAGCTTCGCAAGGCAGGCAGCAACTGTCACCATTCCCGGGCGAAGGAAGGCTGGTGAATAGTGCTCTGAGGAGATCTGATTCTGGACAACTCCGATTCGACTTCTTCATGAGCTAGCCCGGTGCCATAAACCAGCTGTTGTCAGGATGGCCAGTGGGAGGAGAATGTAGTAAATGAATGTTCCAAAGCCCTTAGATAAGCTTGATGCTGAAAAGCAATAGCCAAATCAATCCACCGGGGAATGAATCTTTTTAATGGGCATCCGTAGCAGATCAAGCAGACGAAGAAAGCCTTTCTTCTAGGCTAGGGGAGGGGAAGAAGTTCCAAAAGGCTCTGAGTCCTTATATATAGGGGCTATTATACTCGGTTCCAATGGCTTTTCCTAAAGAGCATTTTCTGGAGCGAAACTTCAATCTTGGAGGAAGGGTAGTTTGACACCCGTTGCATAAAAGCGGATGGGGCAACCGTCAACATAAAGCTAGATAAGCAAAGGGAGAGGGAAGGGCACATTGCAACAACTTAAGCTAGTCACGCTAATCGACCTCAGGGTTAATCAGCGAGAACACCTTAACCCAGGCAATCACATCTATTAGCGTACAAGAATCACTGAACGCACTTATCGCAGCTTGGCTAAAGGTGAGCTAAAGCCCAGGCCTCCACTGCGCGCTTAGCTTAAAGCAGCAGATTGCCAATTCCCCTCTTGAAAGCATTGGCAGGGAATAGCTTCACACCAAGCGCGAGAGTGCACGAGAAGGCAGTGATACGCACTAGCGCAAGTAAAAAGATCGGTGGAAACTACCTGTGCGCCAAGGAGAGGGAACTACGCTCCCAAGAAAGAGCAAAACCTCGCCAAGGCATGCTACAACCTAAACTGCGACGATGGCTCCAAACCGGAAGTACTACGAAGCAAGCGAAAGCGCCCTACGCTAAGCACAGCACGCAAAGCCAAGGGAAACACCGAATGAAAAGAGCTTATTCGATTCCGCATGACCCTATCAAGGGCATTGGTTTTTCCTTCATTTTTTTGTTTTGTTTCACTACTAATAGCTGTTCGCCTAAAAGAGGAAGTCTCCCTTAAGCAGCATAGAAAAGAGCGTACGTAGCCAGCGCGGATAGATCAATCATCACTGTAGGCGTTCTTTCATTGATCATCATAGGCCCCAGTTAACTACTCTTCGCCGAGTATCAATGTCCTTCAATTGATGATAAGCCCCTCCATCTTTTACAACAACCGATATATTCTCTTCCAGACCCATCACCCAGCTATCTATAAATGGATGATCTTTGTTGTGATCCCGGAGCAGTCTCGCTTTTTTAGAGTTAAGTGGTGCACTGCAATTCGTGGGTCAAGCCCAGGGTTAAGATATTTTGATTTTGCATCAAGAACTCTTTCTATTATTCCCTTTCATCTTCAGATAGGTTAGCACTGATGAAGGCCTTGGTTCTTCACTTGTGCCAAGATTTCTTTCCGTCGACCTGACCACCGTCTTCTAGTTTCGGGGGAGCAGACTGATGGAAAATCATTAGTAAGCTAATCGGCTGTCGGCTTCTATTCTCGATCACTTCCTTCCCCACTGCCAATAATCAATGCGCATTAAAAGCGCTTCGAATGCCCTTCTCGAGTGAGAGTTCAGCAGCTTACGAGCCAACCTTTCCCGATCTCTCAGATCCTGAATCTCCATCTTCAGTACCCGCATCATCTCCCTGCCCTCGAACCCTTGCCCAGATCAGAAATGGGAGCTTCGGTTCAGTCACATCGGTCTTTCGATGCTATCGTCCTTGGTCTCCTAACTGAAATCTCGGACAACGGTTCGTTCGACGGCTAAGTCTCTCGGTGCGTTCCTGTAATGTATGTCCCTCAGCCTAGCAGATCCTTTTGAATGTCCATCAAAGGTGATCCGGGAAGACGATTTCCGACATTCACCATCAAAAGGAGGGGCATACTTCTGTCCATGCCTGTTTCAAGTTCCTTATCACCCATATGCCTATTTTTCAAGAAGAAGGGCTTAGCCTTTAGAGCGAGGATTGGGCGAACTTAAATCAGAATACCTTTCGCTTCTTCTGTCAGCTAATTCAACAATGTCAGCTATTGCCCTTGGGCTTGGTTCCGTTCAACCATCAAGAAAGAAGCAAGCCTTTTACTGGTACTGGGTTTCCCTCTTTCTGGTTAAAATAAAATGCCAACGTGCTTAAAACATGAAGAAGTGGGATGGGATCTAGCCTTTGGGCTTAGTTCAGAGTTATGCCTTCTTCCTTAATCAGGAAAAGCCTTTCCGCTTGGAGCCGGGTATGAATCAAATAAATAAAAAAGTGAATCCGGATCCTTCGCCACCTTCTCTCCTTGGTTCTGAGATTGTAAGGATTTATGCCCTCTTTCTCTTCCAATTAAACCGGCATACTGCACTAAGGGGCTTCGATTTTGCTGAAAGAAGGACTTCGTTGACAAATCTATTGGTTACATCTCGCGTACTTGCCCATATTACTTATATGGGGTGACCTACTTCTACTTACGCTGATTCAAAAGCAGCTCCCATTCCTCAAAGCAAAGCCCGGCAGCGGAGTCAACCCCTCCTTCGGTCGGTTCATGAGAAGGTAGAGTAGAATGAGCACTCTTAGCTTTAGATGGCATGAATAAGCTCTTTTCAAATGGTAGTATAGAATTCGTCAGACTGACGAATTCGATTGATTGATTGCCTTTCTAACTGAAGCTTGAAAGCGGATTCTGTCCTGACTAATGAGATCTTGAGCTTTTCTTGACTTCCCCTTCTCCTTCAACGGCTAACTAAAAGCTATCCCCTTAAACGGTGGTCCACATGTCCCGCTTTCGCACAACTATGAGACCAACCAGGTGGGGACGTCATATCACAGAGCTTAGGATCTCCCTTCACGAACAAAGCAAACGTGGAATGGCCACCTCCATCAGTCACGAAGTTACTTCAAGCCTGGTGACCTATTGGGCAGACTCTACTTGTTATCTTCGGTTCCAATGGATCACTGAAGACTGAAGCTTTCAACACTTGCTCACTTCCTCCTATTCAACTACTTTCATTCCTTCTGCCGATCACTCCATTTTCACGCGGTGAGGACTTACGACTTTGATTAGAACTTGACTTGACTAGAGCTCCCCCCTTCATCTTGACTTGACTGTCTTTTCCTTCCCTCAGGCACAGGAACAGGCACAGGAACTACCTCCAGACTGCTTTCAACACTTGCTCAAACCTGCTCCAGCTAGACTTTTGAGTTGAGCCCAAAGCAAAAGATGGAATTCCTTTAGCGGACCAATTCTCGAGAGTTTACCGCTGTTCCATATAGATTACTCTTTTTCTTTAAGGTCTTGATTTGACAGGAGGTTGACTGGGCTACTATTGTTGATTCCCTCCGGTAAGAACAATGAACACGGATCTACCAGCATTTGCAAGACAAGAAGTGAAAATCTCAGTTAATGGTCCTCACAACGAATCAGTTGTCCCCTCAACGCTTAAGGAGAGATTTTTGTGGAAAATAAAGGTGTATGTCATGGGCCCTATTCTCTATTTGCCTTGCCAGGCGAAGGTCAGTCTCTTTCATTTTTATATTGAACAGGGATTTGACCGACTCGCACACGGGCAGCGCTCCCGAAGCGAGAAAGGGGATTGGCTCACCGGCAGCGGGCGCTGCGTCAACAACAAGGCCCTTGGGCGACATTCCAGGTCTCTCGAATGCCTATTCAGAGGGATACGGGACAGAGCAACTCGAAGTGAAGTAAAGTGTTCTAGTTACACCAGTTGGATTATGAAAGTCAAAAACACTGATTCCAGTAAGGAGTTCAAATTGATATTCTCAGCGGAGCTATCACTACCGGCTATGTGATCAGATTTTCTTTGGCTATTGGGGGGGCAAAGGACCGGATGTCGCCTTATCTCATGTACTT